TCAATTCTTCCGTCTTTCAGCAGTAGCATATTGTTCCGTGGAGCTAAGGTCCAAAATAGGGAAGAAACGGGTGTTTCCACGACTCTACCACTCAGTCAACTCTCTTCCACTTAATCCCTATTTCATGGCCACATATTTTTCCGGCTAAGTAATGGGAAACCCTTCTACTGTTCCATGAATCCGATTTTCATTTCATCCGGGAAAAGCCATTTTTTTCTAAAGAATGTCTTTGTCATTTGATCCAATAGCCTTCTGTTAGATAGGAACAGATTTGATAAATACTGATAACTCTCAGATGGAGTATTAGAACGGAAAAATCCATTAGATTTAGATAATGAACTCTTGGTTATAAGCCATCTCTGGCGATCAAGCACGAGTTCGTAGTGCTTGTCTTGCTTCTTCTTGGTCCACCAGCGTTGACGTGCGCGTTTAGGGGCATCCCTCTTTGTTTTGGGATTAAGAAGACGAAGAAGCTCCTTTGAAATCTCTGTAGCTTCCTCTGGATATGACAACACTTCGACAAAGGGCGTATCTTTGTATAGGAAAGAGAGTGGATCTCCAGGGACCCACATGAATTGGCTTATTCGAAAACATCCTTCTTCTTCGGAAAATCCATCTCGTGCCTGGGGCTGCTGGGTTTCACTCCGGAAGAACTCCGAATCATTCTCTTGAAGCTCATCCTCTTCCTCTTCCTCTTCCTCTTCCTCTTCCTCGTGAAGCTCATCCTCTTCCTCTTCCTCTTCCTCTTCCTCTTCCTCTTCCTCGTGAAGCTCATCCTCTTCCTCTTTTAGCTCTTCGTCTTCCTCTTCAAGCAGCTCATCCTCTTGTTGAGCTTCAAGCCGCTCATCCTCTTCGTCATCCGCTTCTCCCTCTTCTTCCTCTCCCCACACTGCAACCTCAGTCTCTAGAGCCTCTTCTGGAAGCGGATCCTCTTCCTCTGGAATCTCTTCCGCTGGAATCTCAGCCTCACAATCCAATATAAAGTCCCAAGGGTGCCATATTCTAGGAGACCAAACTAGTTCACTGAATAAATCCTCCAACATCTTTTGCGGGGCGAAGACGTCCTCGTCGTCGTCGTCGTCTTCTTCCAACTCCGATTCGTATTTTTGATGTTGATAGATAAGTCTCTGAATATCTAAGGGATTCCTTGGTTTGGGCCGAAGAAGCAATGTCACTCGATCATTATCAAACTGACTGGAATCTTTTTCTGTCCCTTCTACTTCCTCATCTTCTGTCCCTTCTACTTCCTCATCTTCTGTCCCTTCTCCTTCCTCATCTTCTGTCCCTTCTACTTCCTCTTCTGTCCCTTCTACTTCCTCATCTTCTGTCCCTTCTACTTCCTCTTCTGTCCCTTCTACTTCCTCTTCTGTCCCTTCTACTTCCTCTTCTGTCCCTTCTACTTCCTCTTCTGTCCCTTCTCCTTCCTCATCTTCTGTCCCTTCTACTTCCTCTTCTGTCCCTTCTACTTCCTCATCTTCTGTCCCTTCTCCTTCCTCATCTTCTGTCCCTTCTACTTCCTCTTCTGTCCCTTCTACTTCCTCTTCTGTCCCTTCTCCTTCCTCATCTTCTGTCCCTTCTACTTCCTCTTCTGTCCCTTCTCCTTCCTCATCTTCTGTCCCTTCTACTTCCTCTTCTGTCCCTTCTACTTCCTCATCTTCTGTCCCTTCTACTTCCTCTTCTGTCCCTTCTACTTCCTCTTCTGTCGGCGAGGATCCCACCAGAGCGCCTTCTAACTCTAATAGGCCATGAACTATATCAGATAGGCCATGAACTAGATCAGAATCGTTCTCAACGAGTCCATAAGAAGTGATCAAATTTTGTTCATCGGGTCCGGGGGGAGACAAAAGGTCTTGAGCGATCGATCCGGCAGAACAAGTCAAAAGATAAAGAAGTATCGTTAATTTCTTCATGCTCGTTCCAAGTTCGAAGTACCATTTGTACAAAGAAGAATCCCCTGCTTCACATAAGTTCTTCTTGATATAGATAGATATAGGATCTATGGGGCAATTCCTTAGAAGTACAGTGTGTGCAAAAGCCCTTCCTACCTGATAGAAAAGGGTCCCATGCTCCTTAGCCGGGCTTAGGTTTCTGTCGGCTTCCAAATCCCAAGTTTTTCTATGAAGAGCATATCTAATTGTAGTAGTGTCTATAATTGATTTCTTCTGTGTAATACTAATCGATAGGGCCTCGTTGGTAAGTGCTACAAGATCTGGTACACTGGGACCCAAGATTGTGGACTCGAATTCATTAGTATGAGTATGGAACATTTTATTTTCCAAGTGAAATCCCCTAGTATATGAAAGGGTGAAAAGGCACTGTTGTTGTTGTGGAACAAGAAGCCTTCGTGTCTTAATGCATGTACTTAATCCATCCGGACCTATTAGAGAGGGATCCACTTTTTGGGGAATATGAGTCGAAGCAATAACAAGAATCTCATTTTTAGTGGAACGTCTTCCACAATCCCTGGAGAGATGGTTCACTAATAGACCGAGGGATAAGTAATCCGACTCTTTCGCATCCAGATCATGAATGTTTGGAATCCATAGTATGCAAGGAGACATTGCTTTTGCTAATTCGAATTGAAGGGTGATATAAAATTCGTCTATTTCATCGTCCAGCAACTGATACACAAGTGGCACATTCGTCTTAGTTAGCCACTCCGTCATCTCGCTATCAACAAAATCTTCCATATCACCAGGCTCATAATCGTCACTGGCACCAGGCTCATAATCGTCACTGTCACGATCCTCATAATCGTCACTGTCATTGTCCAAAAAATCAAAAAAACTGGCCCCGTAATCGTTCGCCTCCTCCGCATCGTCACCATACTCATCATAAACGCCACTCTCGTGAATATCAAAACCTTGAGGCGTCCAGTTCTTCAGGAACTTGTTCAGAACTACTGTAATGAGAGGAACATAGGAGTTTGTCGCTAGGGATTTGACCAAATAGGATCGTCCACTTCCTATAGAACCTATCACTAAAGTAGCCCTAGAGGGGTGTAGGGGTAAGCGGAGCGAAAAGGTTTTTCCATGAGATGGGAAATGAGAACGATTATCCCCGCACGGTGAATAAGTGATTGTCTGATAATGAGCAAGGAATATCCGTCTTTCTGCTAAACAGGATGTATTGCACTCATAATTCATTAGACCCTTTTTATGAATGTCAACTAAGTGTCGTAAGTAAAATGCTCCCGGTTCTTCACTCATTTGAGAGGCAGAGTCATTGTTTGATAAATGATCACTATGAGTCAAACTCAATAGAATTTGATCAATCCTTGTTTCTCTCGTGAAGTTGCAAAACGGAACCAAGAATTCTCTTTCTTTATCCTCAATCGCATCACAGTTCGAGATCCAGGATTCTATTTTATCGTCAATCAAACAACAAGGACCGTTCACATTTTCTATTATTTGATCATAACGATAACGTTGACCAGAACAGAGAGAAGAGAAATCCCCTAGCTCTGTTATCAATGAATAGAGCTCTTTACTTGTATGACTTAGATGTCTCGTATTTTTCAAAAAAGCGATTCGATCGATGGGATTTGGTGTGATATTGAGGAGCTCGAAGAGATGGATAAGAAAAGATTTGCGTCCACCACCCCATCGTAGATAATTTACTAATTTTTCCCGAGCAGCTAGAAAGAGCTTCTTGAAAGAACGAGGTGCGGGGTACATATCCAGAAGTTCTCGCAACTCCACGATGTATGATGGAATCATCAAAGATTGGGCCCTTGCGAAATCTCTCTGTAACTCACTAAAGGCTTGGGAAAAAAAGAGAAGGTGTGAAAAAACGAGATGTCCAGCAACAAAAAGAAGGAAAAGGATTGAATAGAGGAACTCCCCAAGATTTGGCCATCTCAGATCTGTCATCGATGGTGACTCATTATTTCGATGAATACTTTCTTCAGACAGAAGAAGCTTATGGAAACACTTATTCGAAATCGCACTTATCCAATTCCATTGTAAAAGACACAATTTTTTCTGAAGAATTCGCCATGATATTCCGCATGGATCAGATATAGCATAACAAATGGATACAAATTTTGGACTGCTCCTTAGTAGCGGCATTACGTATGATCCCAAAGTATCTAAAAACATCAACTTTAGCAAATTGTACCCTGTCGAGGTAAGGCTAAATGGCATAACATATGTTTTGAATAGATTCCAGTTTGAGAGAATTAAAGAAACCCTCTCTCCTTGCAAGGCTCTATCCATCTGCACTTTCTCAACCCATTGCTTTAGATAAAGACTCTGTTTTTTCTCTTTCCTCTTTTCGGGTTTTTTCTCTTTCCTCTTTTCGGGTTTTTTCTCTTTCCTCTTTTCGGGTTTTTTCTCTTTCCTCTTTTCGGGTTTTTTCTCTTTCCTCTTTTCGGGTTTTTTCTTTTTCCTCTTTTCGGGTTTTTTCTTTTTCCTCTTTTCGGATGAGAAACATTTCTCAGAATAAATCAAACCCATGTTTGAATTGAAATTGAGATACTGATACAAGTTCTTCCCTTCTGAATCAGATAGATTCATATCTGAAAGAGGTTGACAATAAGTTCTTTCAAAATTGACTCTCTGTCCCTCTGTTAGAGGTGTTCCAGAAATGTCTGCGATCGAGTAAATAGCTCTACGAACTAATGGATCAGATCGCATTGCAAGGTGGAAATATTTGTAAAAGTTATACCTTTCGTCACCACTTTGTGGAAAATCCTTGAATAGGTTAGATACCTGTGACTCGATTGATGAAATAGTATCTCTCTCCAAAAAAGCATGTTTTTTTTTGTCGCCGCACAAAGAAAATTTTGTGTTGCGAATGAACAAGATATTGAGGAATTGTCCATACGTAAAATCCAAATTCTTGATATCCACATAAAAGGGGAATCTTTTGTTACAAAAGAAGCCGAAGTCATGTGGATTATTCAAGAATCGAAGTCGATTTGCTTTATAAAAAGAAGAGATCAATGAACTTCTATGAAATGGTTTCACGGGATTCAACCAATTGTCTTGATCGTGGGATATCATTGAGAAATAGGAATCCAAAGATTTCCCGCGATTATTTCTAGTATGGAATGAGTCAATCATCCCCTCTGGTTTCTTATTGAACAATAATTTCGATTTTTGGGAAGTCTCATGATCATCCAATAAGAATGGTTTCAATTTTTTCAAATAAACGAGTTGAAGACCTATTGATTCTAAGAACTGATTGCAGAGTCGATCATTCGGACCTTTCAATTCAGAGACGCGGATCTCGGACCTCTGAATGGGGGGGGTATTCCCGAAACTCACAAAGAAAAAAGGAAGTGAGTTAGACAAAAAAAGAAGTAACTTGGAGAAAACGAAAGAACGGAACTTAGCCAAATTTTTTTTGTCGCTAACCTCAGACCGATCACTCGAATATTGGTTAATACGTGATCGATATCGATTATCTTTTTTGTCGCTAACCTCAGACCGATCACTCGAATATTGGTTAATACGTGATCGATATCGATTACGTATTGATCGATATCGATCGAAGACCACTTGAAAACGGCTCTTCTGCTCAGAAACGAAATGTTCCAAATGTTCCTGGAAATTCTTGCTCCCCTTGGACCATTTGTATCTATATGCATTAGGATCCCGATTCACGGATCTCTCGGTTCGAGAAATCAAAATAAGAGGATCGGACCCTTTCTTTTGACTCTTTTTCAAATTCGATAAATGTTGGTTGATCGTATATTTCATAAAAGTTCTATGATTCAGAGTATCATTTCCTATTTGATCCCTTTGAATTCCATATTCGAAGTTGCGATCGGATCGATTCATTAAAAAGAATCGATTCAATACATTTCTTATGTACCCATGGGTGCTATATTGGATTTGAATCAGATTTCGGATCCATCTATATTGATTGACTGCCTCCACGATGTTGTTGCTAGCAAATACCACTATTTTTGGTTTTGGATCTTCCAAATCATTCCCGCAGGAGATCTGGACCCCCCTTTTTCTGATCCTTCGATAAAAAGATTCATTCTCTTGGTAAAAAACAGGAGGTAGAACCAATAAAGATTTCTTTTTCGATTCATCCCTGGCCTCAGCCAAGAATTGTTTTTGATCCAATACGGAAGAATCAATAGAAAAGGCAAATCCCTTATGATACACCAGATCCGGCTCGGTTATTGATAGAGTGAATAGATCTGCCATTTCTTGAAATCTCTCTTCTGAATCCAGTTCATCCTTCGGAACCATATCACATCCCGGATCTGATGAAATAGGATGAATTGAGACGGTCTTTTGTAAATACGCCATTGTCTTGAATAGATTCACTATTTCTTTAGTTTCCGATCGCCGGAAAGGGGCAAAAGAAACCTCTTGTTCTTTCTTCAACAATTTCTGATCCACAGTGGACCTCTCAGTAGGATTCGAGCCCAGATGAAGTTCTGACCATTCGTCAGAGAAAAAAGAAAGAATGGATCTTGTAGGATTCCCAAGAAATTCTTCGATTTCTTCCGGAGGGAGATGATTATTCATCTCCTTCTCACCTTCCGTGAATAGCCGGGACTTTGAGGAAGATCCAGAAAGGCCTTTAGAGAATCGGTCTGATTCTATCTCTGTTCGTTCCGTTTGAAGAAAGGAAGGATCCAAAAGACTCGATCTTTCTTTTCGTTGTTGAATCTCTCTTTGATTGATCAATGTGTGATATTCCGAATCCTCCGTGCCAATGGAATCGAAATGATCTCTGGATTGATCAGAAGATCCTTTCAGTTGGCTAGAATCCCTCCTTTTTCCGATCCAGTTCCTCCACTTAGTTATTGGGAGAACCCGAGTACTCTCTTTCGGATCCAGGAAACAACTCTCAGAGAGCCTTTTTACTTTTGGAAGATGCAGGAGCGAAACAATCAACCTATTGATATTGGAAGACAGAAAAGATTCTTCCAATGTCTCATTTCTGGGCCCAGCGAAATTCGTAGGTATAGGAAGAAGCCCTGTCAAATAGATATTTTTTCTTTCGATCATATTTCGATTGTTAATACGATATATAAGGACCGCTACCAAAAATAGTACTACACCTGTTGAACCCTGTGAACGCAGGACACTCCAAATTCGGGGGTCCAAGAGTTTTAGAAAACGTTCTTGGTGGACAAAAATGTGAATGAAAGATCCCACTGAATTGAATGGACCCAAATAGCGATAGCGATAATTCTTGATCTCTCTCAATATCTCTCTCAATTCAAAAACCCAGAATCTGAATGGATTCAGATTCACTCGATTACGCTGATTTCCCATGTCGAACACCTCCTATTGTTTTTTTTTGTGTTATTATGAAAATAAATTGTCTTGATCTCTCTCAATTCAAAAACCCAGAATCTGAATCCATTCAGATTCACTCGATTACGCTGATTTCCCATGTCGAACACCTCCTATTGTTTTTTTTTGTGTTATTATGAAAATAAATTGTCTTGATCTCTCTCAATTCAAAAACCCAGAATCTGAATCCATTCAGATTCACTCGATTACGCTGATTTCCCATGTCGAACAC